AGGTCAAAAATGAATATTTGTGAACAGTGTGGATATCATTTGAAAATGAGTAGTTCAGATAGAATCGAACTTTTGATTGATCCGGGCACTTGGGATCCTATGGATGAAGATATGGTCTCTATGGATCCCATTGGATTTCATTCAGAGGAGGAACCTTATAGAGATCGTATCGATTCTTATCAAAGAAAGACAGGTTTAACTGAAGCTGTTCAAACAGGCATAGGTCAACTAAATGGTATTCCCATAGCAATTGGGGTTATGGATTTTCAGTTCATGGGAGGTAGTATGGGATCCGTAGTAGGCGAGAAAATCACCCGTTTGATCGAGTATGCTACTAATCGATCTCTACCTGTCATTATTGTGTGTGCTTCTGGAGGAGCACGCATGCAAGAAGGGAGTTTGAGCTTGATGCAAATGGCTAAAATATCTTCTGCTTCATATAATTATCAATCAAATAAAAAGTTATTCTATGTATCAATCCTTACATCTCCTACAACCGGTGGAGTAACGGCCAGTTTTGGTATGTTGGGAGATGTCATTATTGCTGAACCTAATGCCTACATTGCATTTGCGGGTAAAAGAGTAATTGAACAAACATTGAATAAGACAGTACCCGATGGTTCACAAGCGGCTGAATATTCATTCCATAAGGGCTTATTCGACCCAATCGTACCACGTAATCTTTTAAAAGGTGTTCTGAGTGAGTTATTTCAGCTCCACGGTTTCTTTCCCTTGAATCAAATCAAAAAAAAAATATCGAAATAAAATATAATCATAGAAGAAAGAAGAAATAGAAAATATAGAGAAAATATAGAATAGAAGAAATTTCTATATCTACTGAGAACCCCTATTTTTGACTATGAATCCCTGTTTGTTGGATCGGATTAGTTAGAGTCGCGAACTCATAATAAACTCTTTCATTTTAATAATTTTAATAATAAACTCCTTATTAGAAAGATGGAAAAAAGATAAGGATGGGAGAAGAATAATAAAATTTATTAAAGCGGATTATCATACATATTCGTGTAGAAAGATGAATAGGTACACTTAATTTAGTTCCACATTCCTTGCACTTATTAACTACTTAATATTATTTATAATAGATATACTTATCATAAGATATCTTTATAATAGGTACAAATATTAAATCGAGGTACCCATTCTATGACAGATCTTAACTTACCCTCTATTTTTGTTCCTTTAGTGGGCCTAGTATTTCCGGCAATTGCAATGGCTTCTTTATCTCTTCATGTCCAAAAAAATAAGATTGTCTAGATCCGATGGGACCAAATCTCATCAATTTATTTCAACACTGGATCATAATACAGATATTTATTTAGTGTAATATGGTACGATATGTGGCTCTTTCCGAACACAAATGAAAGAACTCTTATGCGTGCGGATACATGATATCTGCATAAATGCATGTATATGCAGGTATAGCTGGTTAAAAATGATCAGCGAATATTTTAAATAGAAAGTTAATGTATCTAACCAATTACTCCTAATGGTTCACATCAGAATAGTGCTAGTTGATGAAAGTTCTTTCGGGATCAATAAAAGTAAAGTCAAATTCATTTGGGTTATTCTCTCAATTCCAATCGAATGCAACTGGATCTAGTATAGTATGAACTGGAGATCAGAACATATATGGATAGAACTTATAACGGGGTCTCGAAAAACAAGTAATTTTTGCTGGGCCTGTATCCTTTTTTTAGGTTCACTAGGATTCTTAGTGGTTGGAACTTCCAGTTATCTTGGTAGGAATCTGATATCCGTATTTCCATCTCAGCAAATCATTTTTTTTCCACAAGGTATCGTGATGTCTTTCTATGGGATTGCAGGTCTATTCATTAGTTCCTATTTGTGGTGCACAATTTCGTGGAATGTAGGTAGTGGTTATGACCGATTCGATAGAAAAGAAGGAATAATGTGTATTTTTCGTTGGGGATTTCCTGGAATAAATCGTCGCATCTTCCTTCGCTTCTTTATGAGAGATATCCAATCAATCAGAATGGAGGTTAAAGAGGGTCTTTTTCCTCGTCGTATTCTTTATATGGAAATCAGAGGCCAAGGAACCATCCCCTTGACTCGTACTGATGAGAATTTGACTCCACGAGAAATTGAACAAAAAGCTGCCGAATTGGCCTATTTCTTGCGTGTACCAATTGAAGTATTTTGATATGAATCCCAACTCAATTCTTTTATACTAGTATACTAGTATAAAAGTCTAATAAGTATAGATTCATCAAATATCTGAACATGTATTTCGTAATACAGAATTCATCTTTTTAGGCCCAAGATTTGGAATTGATACCTTATTCCTGCGCTGTGGTTAGACGGTGAAAATTTCGAAATAATTAATTGATCCATTGGGAGTTTTTTCGTTTTGAAATCCGACTAATATTCGTTACTTCAAATGGGTTTTTCGAGTATTCATTGAAAGGAACAAATGAAGATGAAATTGGTTCGAATTTGCCCAATTGAGATATCTGGAAATAATATTTACTTCATTTTTTTTTTTTTCATCCGAAAAGGGCCCTTATTCTATTTCTATATTCCTTCGAGATCCAAGGACTAAATTATTACACAAAAATGGGAATAGATCCATAGGTTCGATACCTTGTTATAGAACTCGTGCTTCAGAGAAATATCAGATCAGATAGAGTCGACGAATGAAGCAGTTCATTAACAATTCACAGATAAAAAATGAAAAAAAAAAGAAAGCATTGACTTCCCTCCCATATCTTGCATCTATAGTATTTTTGCCCTGGTGGGTCTCTCTCTCATTTAATAAAAGTCTGGAACCTTGGGTTACTAATTGGTGGAATACTAGGCAATCCGAAACTTTTTTGAATGATATTCAAGAGAAAAATGTTCTAGAAAAATTCATAGAATTAGAAGAACTATTCTTGTTGGACGAAATGATAAAGGAATACCCAGAGACACATATACAAAAGCTTCGTATAGGAATACACAAGGAAACGATACAATTGGTCAAAACACACAATGAATATCATCTCCATATCATTTTGAATTTATCGACAAATATAATCTGTTTCGCTATTCTAAGTGGTTATTTTATTCTGGGTAATGAAGAACTTGTCATTCTTAATTCTTGGGTTCAGGAATTCCTCTATAACTTAAGTGACACAATAAAAGCTTTTTCGATTCTTTTAGTTACTGATTTATGGATCGGATTTCACTCGACCCATGGTTGGGAACTAATGATTGGTTCAATCTACAACGATTTTGGATTGGCGCATAACGATCAAATTATATCTGGTCTTGTTTCCACTTTTCCAGTTATTCTAGATACAATTGTGAAATATTGGATCTTCCATTTTTTAAATCGTGTATCTCCTTCGCTTGTAGTCATTTATCATTCAATGAATGAATGAAGAACTCATTTGATCTCCTGATATCAATCAAATCAGAATTTTTCTTCGTATATAAAGAAAGCATTTTAAATCTTACTTATTCTTTATACTTCTACTTGTTCAAGGTATTCATTCTATATTCCAGTACAATTATTTCAGTACAATGGCAGACTCGTGGATAGGGAACTATACTAGCTACCTATCTAATTTATTGTAGAAATTCCGGGATCAATGATTGGACCATGCAAAATAGAAATACTTTTTCTTGGGTAAAGGAACAGATGACTCGATCCATTTCTGTATCGATCATGATATATATAATAACTCGAGCATCTATTTCAAATGCATATCCCATTTTTGCGCAGCAGGGTTATGAAAATCCACGAGAAGCAACTGGACGAATTGTATGTGCCAATTGCCATTTAGCTAATAAGCCCGTGGATATTGAAGTTCCACAAGCTGTGCTTCCTGATACTGTATTTGAAGCAGTTGTTCGAATTCCTTATGATATGCAACTGAAACAAGTTCTTGCTAATGGTAAAAAGGGGGCTTTTAATGTAGGGGCTGTTCTTATTTTACCCGAGGGATTCGAATTAGCCCCTCCCGATCGTATTTCTCCCGAGGTGAAAGAAAAGATGGGAAATCTTTCTTTTCAGAGTTATCGTCCCAATAAAAAAAATATTCTTGTGATAGGTCCTGTTCCCGGTCAGAAATATAGTGAAATCGTCTTTCCCATTCTTTCCCCCGACCCTGCTACGAAGAAAGACGTTCACTTCTTAAAATATCCCATATATGTAGGTGGGAACAGAGGAAGGGGTCAGATTTATCCTGATGGGAGCAAGAGTAACAATACAGTCTATAATGCTACATCAGCAGGTATAGTAAGCAGAATAGTACGTAAAGAAAAAGGGGGATATGAAATAACCATAGTTGATGCATCGGATGGACATCAAGTAGTTGATATTATACCTCCAGGACCAGAGCTTCTTGTTTCAGAGGGTGAATCTATCAAGCTTGATCAACCATTAACAAGCAATCCCAATGTAGGAGGGTTTGGTCAGGGAGATGCAGAAATAGTGCTTCAAGATCCATTACGCGTCCAAGGCCTTTTGTTCTTCTTGGCATCTGTTATTTTGGCACAAATTTTTTTGGTTCTTAAAAAGAAACAGTTCGAAAAGGTTCAATTGTACGAAATGAATTTCTAGATCCAGAGATTCCTTAACATCAAGTTGGTGAAAAGTGCCGAATTCTTGTCGATCGATACAATTATGTATGATCAAAAAATTCTGTAAACCCTTTTGCTTGCTTTGTTTATACTGTTTTTGCGGAATGTATGGAATTCATTACTTCTATCCCATTCTTAGTAATAGACAATAGGCATAAAAATACAAAGGAAGAGGATACAAGGCAAGGACGGTAAAAATGAAAAGAACAAATACTTCTAGGAGGGATTACTAGTCTTCCTAATTTTCTATTCGACACAAGAAAAGGGTGGAAAATCCCTTTTCTTGTGTCGTCTTGTATCGAAATAATAATGATTTTTTATCCTGTTCGTCAAAGATTACTATTTCTTCTTTTCCGAGTCTATCGAAACTCCTTTGTTTAGATTCATAAACAGTA